ATTAGCAGACGATATATATATGGGTCCACGATGCATTGCCACTCGAAATCAAGATATTGGGATTGGGCTTATCAATCGATTCATAACCGTTCGAGCACGACCAGTATATATTCGAACCCCTTTGACTTGCAGGAATACATCTTGGATCTGTCAATTATGTTATGGTCGGAGTCCCACTCATGGTGACCTAGCCGAATTGGGAGAAGCTGTAGGTATTATTGCGGGTCAATCAATTGGGGAACCGGGAACTCAACTAACATTAAGAACCTTTCATACCGGTGGAGTATTCACAGGTGGTACTGCCGAACATGTACGAGCTCCTTCTAATGGAAAAATAAAATTTAATGAGAATTTTGTTCATCTCACACGTACCCGTCATGGGCATCCTGCTTTTTTATGTTCTATAGACTTGTATGTAACTATTGAGAGTCGGGGTATTATACATAATGTGAATATTCCACCAAAAAGTTTGATTTTAGTTCAAAATGATCAATATGTAGAATCAGAACAAGTGATTGCTGAGATTCGTGCCGGAACATCCGCTTTTCATTTTAAAGAGAGGGTCCGAAAACATATTTATTCTGAATCAGAGGGAGAAATGCACTGGAGTACCGATGTCTACCATGCACCCGAATATACATATGGTAATGTTCATCTATTACCAAAAACAAGTCATTTATGGATACTGGCGGGGGGTCCGCGCAGATCCAGTATAGTGTCTTTTTCGATCCACAAGGATCAAGATCAAATGAATGTTCATTCTTTTTCTGTCGAAGACAGGTATATCTCTGACCCCAAAATGACTAATGGTCGAGTAAGACATAAATTGTTGGATACTTCTAGTAAAAAAGATAAAGAAATTATTGATTATTCAATATCTGATCGAATCATATCCAATGGTCAGTGTAATTTTATATATCCCTCTATTCCCAAAAAGAATTCTGATTTATTAGCGAAAAGGCGAAGAAATAGATTCATCATCCCTTTACAATATGATGAAGAACAAGAAAAAGAACTAATACCCTCCTTTGGTATTTCGATTGAAATACCCATAAATGGTATTTTACGTAGAAATAGTATTCTTGCTTTTTTTGATGATCCACGATACAGAAGAAGCAGTTCAGGAATTACTAAATATGGGACCGTGGAGGTGGATTCAATCGTAAAAAAAAAGGATTTGATTGAGTATCGAGGAACAAAAGAATTTAGTCTGAAATACCAAATGAAAGTAGACCGGTTTTTTTTCATTCCTGAAGAAGTACATATTTTACCTGGATCCTCGTCCATAAGGGTCCGGAACAATAGTATCATTAGAGTAGATACACGACTTGCTTTAAATAAAAGAAGTCGAGTAGGCGGATTAGTTCGAGTAGAGAGAAAAAAAAAAAGTATTGAACTGAAAATCTTTTCTGGAGATATTCATTTTCCTGGAGAAACAGATAAGATATCTAGACACAGCGGCATTTTGATACCACCAGGAAGGGACAAAAAAAAAAATGCTAAGGCATTAAAAAATTTGAAAGATTGGATCTATGTCCAGCGGATCACACCTACCAAGAAAAAGTATTTTGTTTCGGTTCGGCCCGTCGTTCCATATGAAATAGCCGATGGAATAAATTTAGCAACACTTTTCCCTCAGGATCTCTTGCAGGAAAAGGATGATGTCCAACTTAGAGTAGTCAATTATATCCTTTATGGATATGGCAAGTCAATTCGAGGAATTTATCACACAAGTATTCAATTAGTTCGGACTTGCTTAGTATTGAATTGGGACAAAAAAAAAAATGGTTCTATGGACGAGGTCTATGCCTCCTTTGTTGAGGTAAGGGCAAATGATCTAATTCGCGATTTCATAAGAATTGAGTTAGTTAAGTCCACTATTTCTTATAGCGGAAAAAGAGATAATATGACAGATTCGGGATTGATTCCCAATAAGGGATTAGATCTCCCCAATATCAATCCCTTTCGTTCCAAGGTGAAGGTTCAATCACTTACCCAAGATCAAGGAACTATTGGGATTGGTACGTTGTTGAATCGAAATAAGGAATGCCAATCTGTGATAATTTTGTCATCATCCAGTTGTTTTCGAATTAGTCGATTCAATGGTTCGAAATATAACAATACGACAAAAGAATTGGATCCCCTAATCCCAATTAGGGATTTGTTGGGTCCCTTAGGTACTATTGTACCTAAAATAAAAATATTGAATTTTTATTCATCTTACCATTTATTAACTCATAATCAGATCTTGTTAAAGAAATATTTGCTACTTGATAATTTTAAACAGACTTTCCAAGTACTTCAAGTACTTAAATACTGTTTAATGGATGAAAATAGGAGGATTTATCATCCCGATCCATGCAGTAACATCATTTTGAATCCATTCCATTTAAATTGGTGTTTTATCCATCACGATTCTAGTGAAGAGACATCCACAATAATTAACCTTGGACAATTTATTTGTGAAAATGTATGTTTATTCAAATACGGGCCACACATAAAAAAATCTGGTCAAATTTTGATTGTTCATGTTGACTCCTTAGTTATAAGATCAGCTAAGCCCTATTTGGCTACTCCAGGAGCAACTGTTCATGGCCATTGTGGAAAAATCTTTTATGAAGGGGAGACATTAATTACATTTATATATGAAAAATCGAGATCTGGTGACATAACACAAGGTCTTCCGAAAGTGGAACAGGTCTTAGAAGTGCGTTCGATTGATTCAATATCGATGAATCTCGAAAAGAGAGTTGAAAGTTGGAACGAACGTATACCAAGAATTCTTGGAATTCCCTGGGGATTCTTGATTGGGGCTGAGCTAACCATAGCCCAAAGTCGTATCTCTTTGGTTAATAAGATTCAAAGGGTTTATCGATCTCAAGGGGTACAGATCCATAATAGACATATAGAGATCATTGTACGTCAAATAACATCAAAAGTGTTGGTTTCAGAAGATGGAATGTCTAATGTTTTTTCACCGGGAGAATTAATCGGATTGTTTCGAGCAGAACGAGCGGGGCGTGCTTTAGACGAAGCAATCAATTATCGGGCAATCTTATTGGGAATAACGAGGGCATCTCTGAATACTCAAAGTTTCATATCCGAAGCGAGTTTTCAAGAAACCGCTCGAGTTTTAGCAAAAGCCGCTTTACGAGGTCGTATTGATTGGTTGAAAGGCCTGAAAGAGAACGTTGTTCTTGGAGGGATTATTCCTGTTGGTACTGGATTCAAAAAATTAGTGCACCATTCAAGACAAGACAAAAACATTTATTTTGAAATCAAAAGAAAGAATCTATTCGAGTTGGAAACGGGAAATATTTGGTTATACCATAGAGAATTATTTTGTTCTTGTGCCCAAAACAATTTCCATGAGACATCAGAACAATCATTTACGCGATTTAATAATTCTTAATTATTAAGAAGAGATTCATTATTATTAAGAAGAGATTCATTCTTTTTACTTTAACTATCTGTAACTATTTGGTCCAATTATTAATTTATTATTATTAATAAATAAATAAGTAATTAAAAGAAAGAAATTAATGGTTTGGGCCATATATCGACGGTCAATCCACGGTAGAAGGTTCCGTCGGAACAATTATTTATTTCAGAGTACCTTGTCTCTTTAAAAAAAAAAAAAAAAAAGAGGAAGTGTGGGGAAAAATGACAAGAAGATATTGGAACATCAATTTGGAAGAGATGATGGAAGCAGGAGTTCATTTTGGTCATGGTACTAGGAAATGGAATCCCAGAATGGCTCCTTACATCTCTGCAAAACGTAAAGGTATTCATATTATAAATCTTACGAGAACTGCTCGTTTTTTATCAGAAGCCTGTGATTTAGTTTTTAATGCCGCAAGTGGGGGAAAACACTTTTTAATCGTTGGTACCAAAAATAAAGCAGCGGATTTAGTAGCATCAGCTGCAATAGGGGCTCGGTGTCATTATGTTAATAAAAAATGGCTCGGTGGTATGTTAACGAACTGGTCCACTACGGAAACGAGACTTCACAAGTTCAGGGATTTAAGAGCAGAACAAAAGATGGGGAAACTCAACCGTCTTTCCAAAAGAGATGCAGCAATGTTGAAGAGAAAATTATCTACTTTGCAAACATATCTGGGCGGGATCAAATATATGACGGGGCTGCCCGATATTGTAATCATCGTTGATCAGCAAGAAGAATATACGGCTCTCCGAGAATGTGTCATTTTGGGGATTCCGACTATTTGTTTAATTGATACAAATTGTGACCCCGATCTCGCAGATATTTCGATTCCAGCCAACGATGACGCTATAGCTTCAATTCGATTCATTCTTAACAAATTAGTATTCGCAATTTGCGAGGGTCGTTCTAGCTATATAAGAAATCGTTGATTTTGATTAAGAATAATAAGATTAATTAATTGTTTGGGAACTCGATAGATTTATTGGATCGGTTACTATTCTTTAACTAAAAAAAAAAAGAGAGATAAAGATAATAAAGTACTTACTGTGGATATTCATATTATGTATGGATATTAATATTATGTATAGTATGTGATTTTTTGTTATCCTAAATTAAATTGATTTAAATTTCAATTAAATAATTAAATATTAAATTATAGTATTAATTAAATATAGTTAAATATAGTATTAATGATTAAAGTCGGTGAGTTGAGAAAGAGATGGTTGAATCAAAATAATTTTTAAAGTTCGATTTATGTCAGAGGACAATATGAATGTTATACCATGTTCCATTAAAACACTCAAGGGGTTATATGATATATCGGGTGTAGAAGTAGGCCAACATTTATATTGGCAAATAGGAGGTTTACAAATCCATGCTCAAGTACTTATCACTTCTTGGGTCGTAATTGCTATCTTATTAGGTTCAGTCATCATAGCTGTTCGGAATCCACAAACCATTCCTACCGACGGTCAGAATTTCTTCGAATATGTCCTTGAATTCATTCGAGACTTGAGCAAAACTCAGATTGGAGAAGAGTATGGTCCTTGGGTTCCCTTTATTGGAACTATGTTCCTATTTATTTTTGTTTCTAACTGGTCAGGTGCTCTTTTACCTTGGAAAATCATACAGTTACCCCACGGGGAGCTAGCTGCGCCCACGAATGATATAAATACTACTGTTGCTTTAGCTTTACCCACGTCAGTGGCATATTTTTATGCGGGTCTGACCAAAAAAGGATTGGGGTATTTCGGAAAATACATCCAACCAACTCCAATACTTTTACCAATTAATATCCTAGAGGATTTCACAAAACCTTTATCTCTTAGTTTTCGACTTTTCGGGAATATATTGGCTGATGAATTAGTAGTTGTTGTTCTTGTTTCTTTAGTACCTTCAGTAGTTCCTATACCTGTTATGTTTCTTGGATTATTTACAAGCGGTATTCAAGCTCTTATTTTTGCAACTTTAGCCGCGGCTTATATAGGTGAATCCATGGAGGGTCATCACTGATTAGCTTTCAAAATGGTTCAAAATACGCACTTAGTTTATGTTTCGAAGAATGATTCTAAAATCCAATTCAATATAAAATAAATGTGGGCGGTTTACATTATGGAAGAAATAAATGTATATGTGATATTAGATATTTACTAGTTATGTAGGGGTTATCCCTATAGACTTATATAATATAATAGAATATATTTGATTTATTTTATTCCTATTTCTTTCCCAGTATATTATAGTATTATATTATTTTATTATACTATTGATTCTTTTTTTTTTTCAAAACCGCTGCATTTAGATGGATTCCCATACAAATATAAGTCCTTCTCTTTCGTCTTTGATTGTGGGGATTGAATAAAAAACTGATGAATTCGTGGATATAGAAAAGTAAGTAAAGAACGAACGAATTGAATGAAAGACTGGTTCGAAACATAGAAATGCAATAACTAGAGCCGTATGCATATGAATTGACAAAAATTTTATCATGGGTAGAAACTAAAATAAAAAGACCGAGATATCGAAGTCGTTCTGATGATTCACTGATATTATCAATTCAATTCGGAGTTTTTAGTTACTTCGACCCGACAGATCTTAGTGATAAAATAAGTAATAATTTATTGGTTGATTGTATCATTAACCATTTCTTTTTTTTTTTTGTACGAGGAACTTACTATGAATCCACTGATTTCTGCCGCTTCCGTTATTGCTGCTGGATTGGCCGTAGGGCTTGCTTCTATTGGACCTGGAGTTGGTCAAGGTACTGCTGCGGGCCAAGCTGTAGAAGGTATTGCGAGACAACCAGAAGCCGAGGGTAAAATACGAGGTACTTTATTGCTTAGTCTAGCTTTTATGGAAGCTTTAACAATTTACGGACTGGTCGTAGCATTAGCGCTTTTATTTGCAAATCCTTTTGTTTAATTTAATCCTAAAATTAGAAATGTGAAAAAGTGCGTTATGCGCTTTTTTATTAGTTATTTTATTAACTTAAATTTGATTAACTTAACTCGGACTTGCCGTTTGCTTCTTCTAATTATATCAACACTTGACTCCTACAATTACTTATTTATTGAGACAATACCCCGGGAAGGACTGATTTGAGGATGAGGAATTCGCGTATCCGCTCGCTTTCTTCCTTCCCACCCTTAGTACAACAAAAACCTTTTTCTTAGGAAGCCTTTCAACAAACGAGATACTTCGCAATTAACGTGAGACCTAGGACCTAACCTAATAAGTATCTTCTTATTGAGAACTTAAAAAAAAAAAAAAAAATAATAATAATAAATTTGAAAATTCTCAAATTTCATTATAAATTAATAGATGATTTAATCTATTTCCATAAAAAATAAAATTAAATTAATAAAACAAAAAAAGAAATCGATCAAAAAAGGGGCGAGCGAGATGATACAAAAAGAACTCTGTTCCTTGTTAGTCTGAACTCTGTTCCTTGTTAGTCTTATCTATAAGAAAGAGGAGAGCATATGAAAAATATAACCTATTTTTTCGTTTCCTTGGGCTATTGGCCATACGCAGGTAGTTTCGGGTTTAATACCGATATTTTAGCAACAAATCCAATAAATCTAAGTGTAGTGCTTGGTGTATTGATTTTTTTTGGAAAGGGAGTGTGTGCGAGTTGTGTATTTCAAGAATAGGTTGGATCCAACCAGCTGCACTTTATTTATGTTATTTTTTTTTTTTTATTTAATAGGATAAGAAATAAGAAAAAGGTGCATGACCTCGAACGAATTACTTATGAATAAATTAAGAAATCATATGTAAGAACCATAGCATTTCGTGGCTCATTGGTAAATCTTGATTCTCTATCAACCAATAATGTGAGACCATTAACATGGTTAAAGCTACACTGTTTGAAGTTCAGGCACAACACGGTACTCTTTCTACCACTACGTTAGTACCGAAATGGTTTCAAAATAAATAGTTAGTAATTCATCCGATATAGAACACTCATATCGATAAAATAAAATGAAACCATTTACTAGAAAAGGGCGCCTTGCCCCTTTTTATCCAATGCCGAATCGACGACCTATGTATAA